ACGCAAAACAGTTATTTGGAAAATGTTTCAAGCAAATGCCACTTCCCCACTTTTTTTAGATCGAATATACAATTTTTTTGATATTTCAAAAATGAGAAATCTCATTTTTAAAAATAGAGTCGGTAGAGAACCGGAATTGCAAATTTCCAATTTTGATTTTGATAAAGAAGAGACAAAAGAACATAAAAAAAAAGAGGAAAATGATCGACTAAAAATATCAGAAACTTGGGATAGCATTCTATTTGCGCAACCAATAAGAGGTTTGCTGTTAGTAACACAATCTTTTCTTAGAAAATATATTGTATTACCTTCATTAATAATAGCTAAAAATATTGGCCGTATATTATTATTCCAATTACCCGAATGGGACGAGGATTTGAGGGAATGGAATCAAGAAATGCACGTTAAATGCACCTATAATGGTGTTCAATTATCAGAAACAGAATTTCCAAAAGATTGGTTAACAGACGGAATTCAGATAAAAATTCTATTTCCTTTTTGTTTGAAACCTTGGCAAAAACAAAGATCTAAGGTACGATCTCATCATAATAATATAGATTTAATGAAAAAAAAAGTAAAAAAAAATAATTTTTGTTTTTTAACAGTATGGGGAATGGAAACAGAACGTCCCTTTGGTTCTCCCCGAAAACAACTTTCTTTTTTTGAACCAATTTTTAAAGAACTCAAAAAAAAAATTATAAAGGCAAAAAATCAATTTTTTCTCGTTCCAAGGGTCTTTAAAGAAAGAGGAAAACCCCTACAAATTTCAAAAGAAAAAAAAGGATGGGTCATCAAAACTGTTCTTATTATAAAACAAATAATGAAAGAACTTGAAAAAGTAAATCCTATTTTTTTATTTGAATTGAAGAAAGTTAAAGTATATGAACCAAATAAAAATGGAAAAGATTCAAAAAAAAATAAGAAAATTAAACATAAATCGACCGTACCAATTCGATCTATGAATTGGACAAATTATTCACTCATAGAAAAAAAAATGAAAGATCTTTCTCATAGGATAATCACAACCAAGAATCAAATAGAACAAATCACAAAAGACAATAAAAAACCAGTTTTAATCTATGATGATAAAATAAAAAAATCGGAATCACAGAAATATAGTTGGCAGATATTAAAAAGAAACAATATCCGATTAATACGTAAATCACATTATTTTATTAAATCTTTCATTGAAAAAATATACATAAATATTTTGCATATCATAAATATTTTCATAATCAATACACAACTTTTTTTTGAATCAACAAAAAAAATTATCACTAAATATAAATACACTTGCAACGATGAAAAAAATAAAGAAGAAATTGTTGAAACAAATCAAAATACAATTAACTTTATTTCGACTATAAAAAAGTGGTTTTCAAATACTAATACTAATATTAGCAATCAAAATATAAATAGTTATACTTCCTTGTCCCAAGCATATGTATTTTTAAAATTATCACAAACCCAATTACTTAACAAGTTTGACTTGAGATCCATATTTCAAGATCATAAGACCCATCATTATCTTAGGAATAAAATAAAGGATTATTGTATAACACGAGGAATATTTGATTACAAATCAAGACATAATAAAATGAAAAAGTCTGGAATGAATGAATGGAAAAATTGGTTAAGGGGTTTTTATCAATACAATTTTTGCGATATCAAATGGTCTCGATTAGTCCCGAAAAAATGGCGAAATAGAGTAAATCAACTTCGTTTGATTCAAAATAAAGACTCAATTAAATTTAATTTTAATCCATATAAAAATAAAAAAGACCTATTAAGTTATTACGTAAAAGAAGATTATTCTGCAACGGTTTCATTAACAAATAAAAAATTGGTTAAAAAACACTACAGATATGATCTTTTATCACATAAATATATGAATTATGAATATATTGGGAAAAAGAAAAACTCATATATTTATGAATCAACAGTACAAGTAAACGAGAATCAAAGGATTCCATATAATTTCCATACATGGAAACCCGACGCATTTTATGTATTGGTAAGTACAGCTATTAGTGATTATCTAGAGGAAAGATATCCTATTGATACGAATAAAAACAGGGATAGAAAATATTTTGATTGTAAAAATTTTTATCTTATAAAAAATATTGATATTGAGACTTGGACCAATGCACATTTTGGTATCAAGACTAATAAAAATACTAAAATTCAAATTAATAAGTATAAAAACAAAATAAAAAAAAAATACATTTCGCTTCATAAAGAAATCAACTCATCCAGCGAAAAAAAAAACCTTTTTGATTGGATGGGAATGAATCAAAAAATGTTATATCATGATCGTATCATATCAAAAATAAAATCTTGGTTCTTACCAGAATTTGTGCTACTTTTTGATACATATAAAATTAAACCCTGGATTATACCAATCCAATTTATTCTTTTTGATTTTTATAAAAAAAAAAACCTTTCCATATTATCTAATCAAAAAGAATATCTTGATTTAGAAAATTTCAACCAAGAAAAAAAATATATTGAAGAGATTTACGCGGGATTAGACATTAAAAAAAGTATAAATAAACAAAAATCTAAGAGCAGCAAGGAAGCAGAACTAGATTTATTCCTGAGAAAATATTTCCTTTTTCAATTAAGATGGAATCATTCCTTAAGTCAAAACATGATCAATAATATTAAGGTATATTGTCTCTTGCTTAGATTGAAAAATCCAAAGTCAATTGCTATATCCTCGATTCAAAGAGGAGAGATGCGTCTGGATATAATGCTGAGTAAAAAGGATCTTGCTCTTACAGAATTGATAAAAAGAGGACTATTAATTATCGACCCAGTTCGTTTATCTCTAAAAAACGATGGGCAATTTATAATCTATCAAACCATAAGTATTTCATTAATTGATAAGGGTAAAGACAAAATGAAAACTACTAAAAAATTCATAAAAAAACGAAATGTTGATAAGAATAATTTATACAAAACCATTGCACAACATAGCGATATGCCTGTGAATGAAGAAAAAAAAAATCATTATAATTTCTTTGTTCCCGAACATATTCTATCTGATAGACGTCGTAGGGAGTTGAGAATTCTAATTTGTTTAAATTTATGGAATTGGAATAATACGGAGAAAAATCCACAATTTTGCACCGAAAAAAAGATAATAAACTATGGACAATTTTTGAATGAGGATTTTAATAACTTTATTAAATTAAAATTGTTTCTTTGGCCCAATTACCGATTAGAGGATTTAGCTTGTATGAATCGTTACTGGTTTGATACCTATAACAGTAGTCGTTTTAGTATGTCAAGAATACATATGTATCCACAATCCAGAATCAGTTAATAAAAATATATTTCGTATATATCTATATCGCCTGACATATTTTATATATGGCGAAACATGTACATATGCATATGTTATGTTACATTTTTGTACATTATACTGATTAATGGCATATCAATTTTCAATTGGATCTAGGAATAATAAATTTGGTAGACTATTTTTAGGTACAAAAAATAGCTCTCTTTTATGCTTTTATGAATGTGTAAATGTATATATTTTATTCTATCTAAATCCAATTTTATGTTTGAAATAAAAATTGGATTTAGATAGAATAAAAAAGTATGAAGAAAAATAAATCTAAACTTTTGTTTATAATCAGATTAAAATGACTGACATAATAATAACCAAATATAATTATTATTTTTCCTGATCGGTAAAATCTATAAAAAGGAAAAATATAGAAGAAATTTTTTATGGTCAAAAATTCATTTATTTCAGTTATTCCGCAAGACGAAAAAGAAGAAAATAAAGGGTCTGTTGAATTTCAAGTATTCAGTTTCACCAATAAAATACGGAGACTCACTTCACATTTGGAATTGCACAAAAAAGATTTTTTATCTCAAAGAGGTCTACGAAAAATTCTGGGAAAACGTCAACGACTATTGGCTTATTTGTCAAATAAAAATAGAGTACGTTATAAGAAATTAATTAATCAATTAGATATTCGGGAACTAAAAAATCGCTAATTTGAGGATTAATTTTAATTTTTTTGTGATTAGTTATTAGATTTTTATTTTTATAAACCTTGTTTTGAGAAATTCATGGAATAATGAATTAGGGAAGAAAAGATATGACTGTACCGGTTACAAGAAAAGATCTCATGATAGTTAATATGGGTCCTCATCACCCATCAATGCATGGTGTTCTTAGACTTATTATTACTCTCGATGGTGAAGATGTTATTGACTGTGAACCCGTATTGGGCTATTTACACAGAGGAATGGAAAAAATAGCGGAAAACCGAACAATTATCCAATATCTTCCTTATGTAACACGTTGGGATTATTTAGCTACTATGTTCACCGAAGCAATAACAGTAAATGCACCAGAACAATTGGGAAATGTTCAAGTACCTCAAAGGGCCAGCTATATCAGAGTTATTATGCTAGAGCTGAGTCGTGTAGCTTCTCATTTATTATGGCTTGGGCCTTTTATGGCAGATATTGGTGCGCAGACTCCTTTTTTCTATATTTTCAGAGAGAGAGAATTGCTATATGATCTATTCGAAGCTGCCACAGGTATGCGAATGATGCATAATTATTTCCGCATCGGAGGAATAGCTGCTGATCTACCTCATGGTTGGATAGATAAATGTTTGGATTTTTGTGATTATTTTTTAACAAGTATTGTTGAATATGAAAAACTTATTACGCGGAATCCCATTTTTTTGGAACGAGTTGAAGGAATAGGCATTATTGGTGGAGAAGAGGCAATAAATTGGGGCTTATCAGGACCGATGTTACGAGCTTCTGGGATCCAATGGGATCTTCGTAAAGTTGATCTTTATGAATGCTACAATGAATTCGATTGGGAAGTCCAATGGCAAAAAGAAGGGGATTCATTAGCTCGTTATTTAGTACGAATTGGCGAAATGAGGGAATCTATAAAAATTATTCAACAGGCTTTAGAAGGAATTCCCGGAGGACCCTATGAAAATTTAGAAATTCGGCGCTTAGATAGAGCAAGGAATTCGGAATGGAATGATTTTGAATATAGATTTATTAGTAAAAAACCTTCGCCTAATTTTGAATTGTCCAAACAAGAACTTTATGTAAGAGTGGAAGCCCCAAAGGGAGAATTAGGAATTTATTTGATAGGAGATAATAGTGTTTTCCCCTGGAGATGGAAAATTCGTCCGCCTGGTTTTATCAATTTGCAAATTCTTCCTCAGCTTATTAAAAGAATGAAATTGGCTGATATCATGACAATACTCGGTAGTATAGATATCATTATGGGAGAAGTTGATCGTTGAAATGATAATTGGCACAACAGAAATACAAACTATCAATTCTTTTTTAAAATCAGAATCCTTAAAAGAAGTTTATGGACTCATATGGCTATTTGTCCCTGCTTTTACCCTTATATTAGGAATCATAATAGGAGTACTAGTAATTGTATGGTTAGAAAGAGAAATATCCGCAGCGATACAACAACGTATTGGACCCGAATATGCTGGCCCGTTGGGAATTCTTCAAGCTTTAGCGGACGGGACGAAATTACTTTTTAAAGAGGACCTCCTACCATCTAGAGGAGATATTCGTTTGTTTAGTATTGGGCCGTCTATAGCAGTCATATCAATTGTATTAAGTTATTTAATAATTCCTTTTGGGTATCGACTTGTTTTAGCTGATCTCAGTATAGGTGTTTTTTTATGGATCTCCATTTCAAGTATTGCTCCTATTGGTCTTCTTATATCAGGATATGTATCGAATAATAAATATTCTTTTTTAGGTGGCTTGCGAGCTGCGGCTCAATCTATTAGTTATGAAATACCATTAACTCTATGTGTGTTATCAATATCTCTACGTGTGATTCGTTAGAACATAAACTTTGATCTCTCCTCAAAATCAAAATGAAATAAAGGAAAGAGGAATATATTAGATAGATAGAGATATTTTTTTTTTATTTATCATTCATTCAAGTCGATGAGTTAAACCAAATAGTTATATGAGTGAAACAAAACAGCTTATCAATGTGTAGTAAAAAGATAAAATCTCATTTCCTATATACAAGAATAAAGCAGAAGTAAACATTAAAGAGTATAAACTCTTTATCCCAAGATTGAGTTCTTTCTATTAGTCATCATATCTTGAAGCGGGTGCAAAAGATCAACTGTATGGGGTTTCTACTACTGTCTTGTATGTATTACCATACTGGGGATCAAAAAAATCAGTGGACGGTTAGGAACACTAAGGTACACAAAGGATTTGTAATAGAGATTATGTAAGGTATCAAAAAAGAGGTATTTTCACATAAAACGAATCATAAGATAATAGGGGCTTTAAGTTGGTAGAAATGATCAAGCAGTACTTCCCCACGATTCCGATCTAGAGTATGCTCCTAGTCACTGATTAAAGAAATAACTATAAAGAACGAATTAATCCTTTATTCTCAGGAGTCACTTCTTATGAAAAAGAAGAATAGGAACAAACGAAATAGAATGGAAAAAAGAAAAGATCCTTATTAATTTTTTCCTACATCTATACATATGTGTAAAAGAATATCGAATTCTTTTTATCTTTTGATATTAAGGAGTGAGTATTTTATTTAAAAATGAAGTTATTACTGAAGATTTAAGTATAAGGGATAAGATCAATTCGGAAGCGCCATTCTAGCAGACAGAATTCCATTGGTCCAATTTTTGAGACTTTACACGGTATTTTTATTCCATATCTACCCTACGTTGAATCTGCAAAGATCTCTATAATAATACCGAACCAGTCCTTGCCATAGAGGAGCCGTATGAAGCTGAGGTCTCATGTACGGTTTTGGAATAGCGGCGAAAACAAGAACAGTTATGTTATTATCGACTATGATTATCGAACAGTTCAAGTACAGTTGATATAGTTGAGGTACAGTCAAAATATGGTTTTTGGGGATGGAATATGTGGCGTCAACCTATAGGGTTTATAGTTTTTCTAATTTCTTCTCTAGCAGAATGTGAAAGATTACCTTTTGATTTACCAGAAGCAGAAGAAGAATTAGTAGCAGGTTATCAAACTGAATATTCTGGTATCAAATATGGTTTATTTTACATTGCTTCTTACCTAAATCTCTTAGTTTCTTCTTTATTTGTAACAGTTCTTTATTTAGGTGGGTGGAATATATCTATTCCATACATATCTGTTCCTGAACTTTTCGGAATAAATAAAATTGCTAGTGTCTTTGGAATTACACTTGGTATCTTTATTACATTAGCTAAAGCTTATTTGTTTCTCTTTATATCTATCACAACAAGATGGACTTTACCTAGGATGAGAATGGATCAGCTATTAAATCTTGGATGGAAATTTCTTTTACCTATTTCTCTAGGTAATTTATTATTGACAACCTCTTCCCAACTTGTTTCACTATAAATAACAGAATATGATAACAGTATTCTAGACTCATAACCTCTCTTAAACAAGAGAAAGAAACATCAACTTATTCGTGGATATCTACAATATGTTTCCTATGGTGACTGGGTTCATGAATTATGGTCAACAAACAATACGAGCCGCAAGGTATATTGGTCAAAGTTTCATAATTACCTTATCCCATGCAAATCGTTTACCTGCAACTATTCAGTATCCTTATGAAAAGTCGATCACCTCAGAACGTTTTCGTGGTCGAATCCACTTTGAATTTGATAAATGTATTGCTTGTGAAGTATGTGTTCGTGTGTGCCCTATAGATCTACCTGTTGTTGATTGGAGATTTGAAGGAGATATTAAAAAGAAAAAATTGCTTAACTATAGTATAGATTTTGGTGTCTGTATATTTTGTGGTAACTGTGTCGAATATTGTCCCACAAATTGTTTATCAATGACTGAAGAATATGAACTTTCTACTTATGATCGTCACGAATTGAATTATAATCAAATTGCTTTGGGTCGATTACCAATGTCAGTAATTGGAGACTACACAATTCAAACTGTTATGAATTCGACTCAAATCAAAATAGACAAGGGTAAATACCTTGATTCAAGAACAATTACCAATTACTAAGATTTTATTTTGATAGAAAAAAACTTCTTTTTTTTTGTCAATGTAACTAAAAGTAAAACAATCATTATTGGTTGAATTGGCCCAATAACTTTATCTATATCTACATTAATCTATACTACCTTACTACATTAAAATTTCATTTAGGAATGTATTATAGACTTATAGACAAGAAAAAAATAGCCTACTTTTTACTTCCTGACTATTCAGTAAGGTCATGAAATTTATTTATCTCTTATTTCATACATAATGGATTTACCTGGATCAATACATAATATTGTTGTAGTCTTTCTGGGATCAGTTCTTATATTGGGGGGCCTGGGAGTAGTATTATTTACCAATCCAATTTATTCTGCCTTTTCATTGGGATTGGTTCTTATTTGTATATCCTTATTCTATATTTTATCAAATTCTTATTTTGTAGCTGCTGCACAACTTCTTATTTATGTGGGAGCCATAAATGTCTTAATCATATTTGCTGTAATGTTCATGAATGGCTCAGAATATTCCAACAATTCCCGCCTTTGGACCCTTGGAGATGGGGTTACTTCACTGGTTTGTACAAGTATTTTTATTTCACTAATTATTACTATCCCAGATACGTCATGGTACGGAATTCTTTGGACTACAAGATCAAACCAGATTCTAGAACAGGACCTTATAAGTAATGTTCAACAAATTGGGATTCATTTATCAACAGATTTTTATCTTCCATTTGAACTTATTTCTATAATTCTTTTAGTTTCTTTAATAGGTGCAATTACTATGGCTCGTCAATAATAAATACTTAAAATTTAAGAATTTAAAATATTTTGAGAATTTCAAATTTTTAATAAAAAAGGGTTTTTATTTTTATTTTTAGTTAAACCTAAATTGCCAATACCTAACTTTTGGTCTAATCTATTTTAGTCAATCGAATCAGTTGAATTGTTATTCATATCATATTTAAATGAATCCAAATTGATGGGGAGTTAGTTAATGATGTTCGAGTATGTACTTTTTTTGAGTGTCTATTTATTTTCTATCGGTATCTATGGATTAATCACAAGTCGAAACATGGTTAGAGCACTTATGTGTCTTGAACTTATACTAAATTCAGTTAATATAAATCTCGTAACATTTTCTGATTTATTTGATAGTCGCCAATTAAAAGGAGACATTTTCTCAATTTTTGTTATAGCTATTGCAGCTGCTGAAGCTGCAATTGGACTAGCTATTGTTTCGTCGATCCATCATAACAAAAAATCCACTCGTATAAATCAATCAAATTTGTTGAATAATTAAATAAGTCGTAATCATTCATTATGTAATCATTGATTTTCATTATATAACTAATATAATAATAAAATAATAATTTCTATTAATTAGTTAGATTTATTCAAATTAAAATAGAATTTAAATTCCATTAATAATAAATATTTAGTGTATTGTTTGTTGACCAATTTGAATTAAGATGTGCGATTTCTATTGTATGACTGTGGTTGTTGAAACATAAATCAAAGTCTCTTGGCACTTTTTCATGAACAGATTTAGAAATATATTGATTCTAAAAAAATTGATAAATCATTGATTCGTCTGGTGTCCTGGTGTCTATAATATAATATAAACATATAATTAATTTACTACTAATTTTACCATTTATTTTTACCATACCAAAACCGGATCGAAAATTTTTTATGTTAAAAACGGGAATTTATAGATTTAATGTCACATTCAGTAAAAATTTATGATACATGTATAGGATGTACTCAATGTGTACGCGCCTGCCCCACAGATGTATTGGAAATGATACCTTGGGACGGATGTAAAGCTAAACAAATTGCTTCCGCACCAAGAACTGAGGATTGTGTAGGTTGCAAGAGATGTGAATCCGCTTGCCCAACAGACTTTTTGAGTGTCCGTGTTTATTTATGGCATGAAACAACTCGTAGCATGGGTCTATCTTATTAATTATATGTTACGTTACAAAAACTCCATTTGAATCATTTGATTCCTCTTTACCGACAAAAGCCCGTGCTCGCAATAATATAATATATTTATTTTATCAAGTACGGGCTTTTCTGGTCAAAGCGTATCTTGTCTTTATCACGAGTTATTTTCCTTGGTTAACAATACTTGTTGTTTTGCCTCTATTTGCGGGTTCTTCCATTTTTTTTCTTCCCCATAAGGGGAATAAGGTGTTTAGATGGTATACTCTATGTATATGCTTATTAGAACTCCTTTTAACTACCTATGCATTCTGTTATCATTTCCAATTGGACGATCCATTAATACAATTGGAAGAAGATTTGAAATGGATAAATATTTTGGATTTTCACTGGAGACTAGGAATTGATGGGCTTTCTGTGGGACCCATTTTACTGACAGGATTTATCACTACTTTAGCGACTTTAGCGGCTTGGCCAGTTACTCGAAATTCACGATTATTCTATTTCTTTATGTTGGCAATGTATAGTGGTCAAATAGGATCATTTTCTTCTCGAGACCTTTTACTTTTTTTTATCATGTGGGAGTTAGAATTAATTCCTGTTTACTTACTTTTATCAATGTGGGGGGGAAAGAAGCGCCTATATTCGGCTACAAAGTTTATTTTGTACACTGCAGGGGGTTCTATTTTTCTATTAATAGGAGTTCTAGGTATGGGTTTATATGGCGCCACTGAACCGACATTAGATTTTGAAAGACTAGCTAATCAATCATATCCGATGGCATTGGAAATAATATTATATTTTGGCTTCCTTATTGTTTATGCTGTCAAATCGCCGATCATACCCCTGCATACATGGTTACCAGATACCCATGGAGAAGCACATTACAGTACATGTATGCTTCTTGCCGGAATTTTATTAAAAATGGGAGCATATGGATTGATTCGGATCAATATGGAATTATTACCCCGTGCTCATTCCATATTTTCACCGTGGTTGGTGATAGTGGGAACAATACAAATAATCTATGCGGCTTCAACCTCTTTTGGTCAACGCAATTTAAAAAAGAGAATAGCCTATTCCTCTGTATCTCACATGGGTTTCACAATCATAGGAATTGGGTCTATAACCAATATGGGATTAAATGGAGCCATTCTACAAATACTTTCTCATGGATTTATTGGTGCTGCACTTTTTTTCTTGGCAGGAACCTGTTGTGACAGAATACGTCTTGTTTCTCTTGACGAAATGGGGGGGATAGCTGTTCCGATGCCAAAAATATTTACAATGTTCAGTAGCTTTTCGATGGCCTCTCTTGCATTGCCAGGGATGAGTGGTTTTGTTGCAGAATTAGTAGTCTTTTTTGGAATAATTACCAGCTCAAAATATCTTTTAATGCCAAAAGTACTAATTACTTTTGTAATGGCAATTGGAATGATATTAACTCCTATTTATTTATTATCTATGTTACGTCAAATGTTCTACGGATACAAATTATTCTATCTTCCAAACTCTAATTTTTTGGATTCGGGACCACGAGAACTGTTTATTTCGATCTGTCTCTTTTTACCCATAATAGGTATTGGGATTTATCCCGATTTCGTTCTTTTACTATCAGTTGACAAGGTACAAGCTATCTTATCTAATTATTTTTATAGATAGTGTTTATTAATGAGACGGAAAGTCTTATAATTCTATAAAATCAAGTGAATTAGAGTTGTAATGAGATGTATTTCGAGTTTTTGCGAACCATTTGATTCCGATTCCTTGAATCAAATGGTTCGCAAAAACTCGAAATACATATAATGGATGTTCTTATGTTATGTATCCTTCGGATAGTCTATTCAATTAGATATTAATGTGAATGAACCATAACTATGTAAACCTATTCCTAAAAGATTGATCCCGAAATAACATATCCAAATTATAAGAAATCCTATAGAAGCTGCAAGTGCCGAATGTATATCTTGTAAATTTTGATTTGTTCTAATATGTGAATAAATCGCAAATATGATCCAAGTAATAAATGCCCAAGTTTCCTTAGGGTCCCAATTCCAATAAGATCCCCAAGCCTCATTAGCCCATACTGCTCCAGAAAGAATGCCTATGGTTAAAAAGGTAAATCCTAAACTAATGACACGATAACTCCAATAATCCAAACGCTGAGTCAATTGATATTTGTAATAATTTCGAAATGAAATAAAAGAAGTGTTTTTATTTTTAAAAACACTTCTTTTATCATTTAAATATTCAACTTCGCCAACGAAAAAGGATTTAATTAATAAATTCTTCCTTGTAAAAAAAAGATCGATGTTTTTTCTAAATGTAATGACTAAAAGAGCGATTGATAATAATGATCCACATAAAAGAGCTGCATAGCTTAATAACATCATACTTACATGCATCATTAACCACTGAGATTGTAGAGCAGGTACTAATATAGTGGATTGATGCATTTCGGTTGAAAGACCTGACGTGGCGAAACCTTGAGTAAAAATAGCACTTGGCGCGGTTATTACGCTTAAATCATTTTTATGATTTCGTATTTTAGGAATCATATGAATAAGGGAGAAACTCCATGAAAGGAAGATTAATGACTCATATAAATTACTTAATGGGAAATGACCCGAATAAATCCAACGAATAACTAATAATCCTGTTATAGATAAAAAGGTAGCTATCATACCTCTTTCCAATGAATTGTGTAATCCTACGATTTCGTGAAAAAATAAGGTTATAAAATGAATCGTAATCACAATTGAAATCATCGAAAAAGAGATATGAATTAATATATGTTCTATAGTCGCAAATATCATAAAAAGGGCGAGGGTTCTCCATTATAGAATTAAAATTGAGAATTATATATATTATAGGATCCGCTGTGTCCCTTTTAGGGGATGCCGCCACTCGGACTCGAACCGAGATGCTCTAGCACTGCTTCCTAAGAGCAGCGTGTCTACCAATTTCACCATGGCGGCTTATTCGAAATATTAATAAATAATAGTCAATTTGTGTTGAATGGTCAAGATTCAAGGATTTAATATAGTTAGTAAGCGTTAGAATTGATGAAAAAAGACTCATTTAAATTGATATTTCAATGTTTACTAAATAAAGTATAGCCATAGGGTTAGAGAGTTAAGAATAAACTTTCATGTATCTAGAATGTCAAAATAGAGTTCTACCAAAAAAGTAAAAAAAAAAAAGTAAAAACTAGAACTCGATAGTTTTGCTCCGGGCCAAAGGTCGAGTTATAGAACTCAAAATTCTCTTTTTATTTTTAGATGATTCATATATTGAAAAATAAAAACAAATTTAAGTTAAAAAAATGTTATATTTATCGCAATTTATATGAGGCATTTTTATAATTATTTCGATACCTTAGTATCATTAATAATACTCTTCGCTATTTATAATAGATACTCTAATTAGTAAATCAAATTGAAACTTGCTTTTGAGTTAAGCATATAATAAAAAGAATTTTTCTCTATCAATTTCTTTTTCACAATAGAATATGTGAAAAAGAAATTGATAGAGAAAAATTAGAATACTTAGTAATATACTTAGAGACCAGTAAACATAAGAATTATTATTTTATATAACAATAACACGCCGTAGCAGTTAGTTCTAACTAATATTGATATTAAGTAGTTAAATATATTCAAAACATTAGTTAATGCAAATCATTCATCTTAAAATTTTTTAAGTTCTTAATGGTATGTCAATTTAGATTATTCCAAAATTCTATTACTTGTTTGTTGCACAAAAAAACTTTTTGAATGTCCAGTGGAAACCGATTTAGCTAAAGAAAGAGCTTTTACTGCCGTTAAATACCCCTTCTTCTTCCAAATATTTCTACGAATACGTTTTTTTGATCTAGAAGTACGTTTTTTTGGAACCGCCATTCAAAAACAAAATACTTATTTTTATCATTGTATGTGAAAGACATATATTTAGATCATTTTTTCGTCATTATCCATACTTATCTTATCCCGTAGATAATAAGTAATTTTTCAAAACATGTAAAACATATCATATAATATAAATATACAAATAAAAAATTCTATATAAAAAATTCTATATAATATTATATAGAATTATACTAAATATAGAATTATTTTAAGATTAAAATCTATGTACTATGTAAAATTAAAATCTATGTACTATGTAAAATAGATGTAAAAATATATGTATACATATATACAAAACCATTATAACGTATCCATGCCATGTAGGTATACATATCTATGCTATATCATATATATAGTATATCATATCCAGGGATAAATGAAAATAAAATAGATAATAAATTTTTTTAGTTCTGTCCGTATTCGAATTGAATAAAATTTTTGATATAATTGTGTTTTTTTTTTTTTTTTTATCATATATATGATGATAAATATAATCATCTTAATCATCTTATCTTATAGTAGAATTATGAAAAATTTCATCTTCTGTATTTTTCTAATTTTCATTTTTTTATATTTATCTATATATTAATTTATATTAAATATCTTTTTTAGTTAATAAATTTTCATTTTTTTTTATATTTATCTATTATTAATTTATATTAAATATCTTTTTTAGTTAATAAATAATACTTAGGTAATTAGTCATGTTATTTGATCAACCTAATTATAGTTATTTGAATATTTCAAATAAAAATATGAGAATAAATCTAAGAATTCAATAAAAAAAAATATATATATTTTTTTATGGAACAAACATATCAATACGCATGGATAATACCCTTTCTTCCACTTCCAGTTACTATGTCAATAGGATTTGGACTTCTCTTTATTCCTACAGCAACAAAAAATATTCGTCGTATATGGGGTTTTACTAGTGTTTTACTGCTAAGTATAATTATGGCCTTTTCGGCCAATCTGTCTATTCAGCAAATAAATGGCAGTTTTATCTATCAATATTTATGGTCTTGGACCATAAATATTGATTTTTCTTTAGAGTTTGGACACTTGATCGATCCACTTACTTCTATTATGTCAATACTAATTAGTACTGTTGGAATCATGGTTCTTATTTATAGTGATAATTATATGTCTCATGATCAGGGATATTTGAGATTTTTTGCTTATATGAGTTTTTCTAATACGTCTATGTTGGGGCTAGTTACTAGTTCCAATTTGATACAAATTTATATTTTTTGGGAACTAGTGGGAATGTGTTCATATTTATTAATAGGTTTTTGGTTTACACGACCCGTTGCAGCAAGTGCTTGCCAAAAAGCCTTTGTAACTAATCGTGTAGGAGATTTTGGTTTATTATTAGGAATCTTAGGCTTTTATTGGATAACTGGCAGTTTAGAATTTCGAGATTTGTTCGAAATAGTTAATAACTTGATCCGTAGTAATGGGGTCAATTCTGCATTTGTTACTCTTTGTGCCTTTTTATTATTCGTCGGCGCAATTGCTAAATCCGCACAATTCCCTCTTCATATATGGTTACCTGATGCTATGGAGGGTCCCACCCCCATTTCGGCTCTTATACATGCTGCTACCATGGTAGCAGCGGGAATTTTTCTTCTAGCTCGGCTTCTTCCTCTTTTCCGAGTCATACCTTACATAATGAATTTCGTTTCTTTAATAGGCGTAATAACAGTACTATTAGGAGCTACTTTGGCTCTCGCTCAAAAAGACATTAAAAGAAGTTTAGCCTATTCGACAATGTCTCAATTGGGTTATATTATGTTAGCTCTAGGTATAGGCTCTTATCGAGCTGCCTTATTCCATTTAATAACTCATGCCTATTCTAAAGCTTTATTGTTTTTGGGATCCGGATCTATTATTAATTCAATGGAACCGATTGTTGGATATTCACCGGATAAAAGTCAGAATATGATTCTTATGGGCGGTTTAACAAGATATGTTCCAATTACAAGAATCACTTTCTTATTAGGTACACTTTCTCTTTGTGGTATTCCGCCTCTTGCTTGCTTTTGGTCTAAGGATGAAATTCTTAACGATAGTTGGTTATATTCACCAATTTTTGCAATAATAGCTTGTTTTACAACAGGATTAACCGCATTTTATATGTTTCGAATGTATTTACTGACTTTTGATGGGCATTTACGTGTTCATTTTCAAAATTACAGTAGTACTAAAAATAGTTCATTCTATTGCATATCTCTATGGGGAAAAGCAGCACCAAAAGTAGTCAATAGAAATTTACTTTTATCAACAATAAATAATAAAGTCGCCTTTTTTTCAAAGGATAAATATCAAATTAATGATAATAATGTAATAAATAGAATGCGATACTTTCGTACTTATTTTAGAAATAAATACACTTCCATGTATCCTCATGAATCGGACAATACTATGCTATTTCCTCTTCTTATATTGGCACTATTTACTTTGATCATGGGATCAATAGGAATTCAGTTTGATCAAGGAGTAACAGATTTTGATATATTATCGAAATGGTTAACTCCATCCCCTTTTGATCAAAATTCAAACTATTCTGTGAATTGGTATGAATTTTTTACAAATGCAATTTTTTCAGTAAGTATAGCTCTTTTTGGACTATTTATAGCATCTATTTTATATGGGTCTGTTTATTCATCTTTCAAGAATTTGGGCTTAATCAATTCATTTGTAAAAATGGGTCCTAAAAGAATTATCTTCGATCAAATAAAAAATGTGGTATACAATTGGTCATATAATCGTGGTTACATAGACCTTTTTTATACTAGAGTCTTAATCATGAGTATAAGAGGATTAGCCGAATTAATTAAATTTTTTGATAGACATATAATTGATGGAATTATAAATGGAGTTGGTGTTGCAAGTTTCCTTATGGGCGAAGGGATCAAATATATGGGAGGTGGACGAATTTCGTCTTATCTATTTTTATATTTATCTTATGTATTAATATTTCTATTCTTTTTTGTTCTGCCAATAAAGATAAATTTTTAAAATTAAAACTAGGTTCAAAAGGAAGTAGACCATGAATCTTATTTATCCAAAATATTTCTATGGAATCTTTTCTAGAAGTCATTAAATCATTTATATTTACGCGTGAATCCAGCTTTTTTATTATTCCACGATATGGTCCATTCAAAAAAGGATCATACGTTTTAGACAGGCATTCTTTTTCATTCGCATTATTATATAGTCTGGCCCTTTTTTCGAGTATGTCTAGAAGAAGAGACCCTTTTTCTTCTATAACTTTTATTCGACTTATTAATTCATTTATCAAATTGTATTTTTTTTGTTCATTGATATAAACCCAATTATTATATAAGTCTTGATGGCATATTTTTTTAGTTGTATACAAAGAAATTTTGCGTTCTATCATTTCTGAAAATGTTGATAAACTAGGCGGATATGTAAAAGATATTTTTTCTTTTCCATCACTTGGACATGTATAAAAAAAATATTGTGACATTTCATTTCGTACAGCATTTTCAAATTGATCATTTTTTATATATCTAAATGGACGATTCCATCGTTTATAATCGAAAAAAAAAGTCATAAGAGGTTTTTCAAACCGGAAATGGGCATGGGACTTTTCTTTTTTTTCT